AAAACTAGAAAGAAAAATAGCGAAAGCTAGCTCGTTAGGAGCCCATCCAAGATTGTTGTAGACCCAATGAATTAGTAGTTCCCAACCGCGGGTGGAGTGATATCCAACAAAAAAATCAGTAACTAAAAGAATAATAAAAGCTTTTATTGAGTCATTTAAGTTATAGAAGAATTCCTGAACCCAAGAATTCAAAATGATAAGTTCCTCTTTACCCAGAAAAAAAGAGCCACTTAGAATAGCCAAACAGATTATATTTGTCGAGAAATACAAAATGATATGGAGATGATCCTCATGATCTATTTTGGCCAATTGTATTATTTCCCTGTGTATTCCTATAGGAGGTTTTTGTATATGTGTCTTCGGTTTCTCTTTTATCATTTCGTCCAAGAGAAAAAGTTCTTCTAATTCTATGAATCTTTCTAGAACCTTTTTCTCTTGAATATCAGTTAAGGGAGTTTCGGATTGCCTGGTATTCCACCAATTCTTAATCCAAAGTTCCATACATTTGTTAAAAGAGAAAGAGACTCCCCAGGGCAAAAGTACGATAAATACAAGATATAGGAAAGAAGGCAATGCTTTCTTTTTTTTCATTTTTGATCTGTAAATTGAGTTGTTAATGAATCCGCTTCATTTGCTGATTCTATTTCATTCGCTGACTCTATATAATATTTCTTTTTCTTTAAAGCAAAAATTCTATAACAAGGTTTGCGGCCTTGTATCCATTTCTCTTTTTTGTATACTAGTGAAATTTCCTTGCATTGGGTTCTTTCTTAGATCTAGATGGAGTGGAATAGAGAAATAGAATAAAAAAAAAACCTTTCGAATGAAAATGGAAGAATATTATGCCATATATCTCAGTTGGACAAAACAAATTAGAAGCCATTTTCTCTTATCCTCGTTTGTCCTCTCCTTTAGATAAATACTAAGAATCCCCTTACAATAAGGAATCCAATTTCGAAGGGGCCTCCTCCCTGTGTTGAGAAAATCTTCTTCCAATTCGTCTTCATTCAATTCATTTCAAAAAAATGCAATCGGTACTCAAAATACTTCAATTGGTACGCCTAAGAAATAGGCCAATTCGGCAGCTTTTTGTTCAATTTCTCGTGGAGTAAAAAACTTATCATCAGTACGAGTCAAGGGAATGACTCCCTGGCCCCGGATTTCCATATAAAGGATACGACGAGGATAAAGACCTTCTTTAACCTGAATTCTAATTGATTGGATATCCCGCATAAGGAATCGAAGGAAGACGCGACGTTTTATTCCAGGGAATCCCCAACGAAAAATGCACACTATTCCCTCTTTTCTATCAAACCGGTCATAACCACTGCCTACATTCCATAAAATAGTGCACCACAAGTAGGAGCTAATGAATAGGCCCGCGATTCCGTAGAAAGACATCACGACTCCCTGTGGAAAAAAAAGAATTTGTTGAGATGGAAGTACAGATATCATATTCTTACCAAGATAACTGGAAGCCCCAACCAATAAGAATCCTAGTGAACCTAGAAAAAGAATACAGGCCCAGAAAAAATTACCTCTTTTTCGAGAACCCTTTAGAAGTTCTATCCATATGTGTTCTGATCGCCAATTCATATTAGATATACTAAATTCAGCAGCGGTCGATTGAAATTGAGAGAATAAGCTAAATGATAATGATTTTGACTTTACTTTTTTTGATTCTGAAATCGCCTTCAGCAACTAGTACTCCTGTGAAATAATTGGTTAGATACATTGACTTTCTATTCAAAAAATATTCGTTGATCCACTTAAAATAAAACTTGCTATACCCGGTTCCGCATATGCATGCATTTATGCTCGTAGCTTATATCCGCATCCATAGCCATTTTTCGTTTGTGTGTAGAAAGAGCCACATATCCTACCATATTATATTACTTACACTAAAAAATATCTGTATTACGATCCTGCTCTGTATTACGATCCTGCGTGGAAATACATTGAGAAAATTCGCCCCCGTCGGTTCTAGACAATCTTATTTTTCTGCACATAAAGAAATAAGGAAGCCATTGCAATTGCCGGAAATACTAAGCCTACTAAAGGCACGAAAATAGAAGGTAAGTTAAAATCCATCATAGAATAGGTGTCTCAATTCAAATTTACTATTTCTATCTATTCGAAAAATATCTTAAGATTCTTATAATATAATTAAGTATATCTATTATAAGGAATATTGACTATTGTATTTTTTTAGTTTGCAAAATAAAGATTTTTTATAGAATACTATAAAAAAAATGAATGGAATGGATAAAAAGAAAATTGCAAAAAAGGAGAACTAATTTAAAAGATTTGATTTTTCTTTTCCCGTCCTCGTGGCCTTTCTATCCTTCTAATCGAACTTGAAATTGGATTCAAAAGAAAGTGATTGTAAAAATGCAATAGCTCTTTCAGAATACCCTTTTAAATTTTAAAAAGGTCTCAGTACGACTTTTAGGCGAATGCGCCCATTTCGAATTCTAAATAAGTTTCGTTTACCTATTTCCACATGCAATACTTCTCAAACCACTCTCGGATCCCCACAAACGCAAGATGCGCGTCAGATTTTGAAATAAGGATATCCTCCAGCCCCAGTATACCGAAACTCGCTCTTATCCTATCCCACCGGTTGTAAGGATTCATACATAGGGCTTTTTAGTTGATTGATAGTGCCATAAAGTTGAAGCTTTTTTAGACTTTTTTTTTAAGCTGTAATTTCCTTCCTGCAGACGCGGTGCTCTATCCTCTATAAGCTCATACAACAATGCGCGGTAAAGGTAAAGGCGGAAAAATAGCATACTCAATCAAAATCAACGGGCAAATTCTCTTACTTACTACAGATCTCATACTACCCCCTTAGACTTTTTAAGGCGATATACCACCCAAAAGGTATGAAAATGCCGGGTGGAGTTAGCTTTTTCGACGAAGACCCGTCCCGTGTAGCGAAGTCCTATTAGTAAGACCCTGCACAAGACGCGAGAATGGATTATAGAAGAATATTATTCCGAATACTCCTCTGGACGCGTATAGTAGCATTGCGATTCCTAATCTTTTTTTATGGATTCTTTCCCAATAAATAAATACAAATGATAATACTCTATTTGTATTTATTGTATTATACCTTTATATATTCTAAATATATAGAATAGAGGAATCTCGATTTGTCAAGTCTCATGATCGTATCAAGATCTATTTTTATTCGGCTCAATCTTAAAAAAAAAAGATTGAGCCGAGTTTAATTGCAATCAATTAGAAGAATAAAGAAGAATTACTCCATTTCGTAACTTCTTTTTTCTCTTTCTATTTCGCTTCTTTTTTATTTAGACCTTCCTTATATCTAGTTTTATCTACTTATCTAGTTTATCCACCGGCTCGAACTCGAATTTGATCGCCTTCCATACTTCACAAGCTGCGGCTAGTTCAGGACTCCATTTGCAAGCTGCTCGGATAATTTCATTACCTTCACGAGCAAGATCGCGCCCTTCGTTACGAGCTTGTACACAAGCTTCTAAAGCCACTCGATTAGCTGCTGCACCAGGTGCATTTCCCCAAGGATGTCCTAAAGTTCCTCCCCCAAACTGTAATACGGAATCATCTCCAAAGATTTCGGTCAGAGCTGGCATATGCCAAACATGAATACCCCCTGAAGCCACCGGTATAACACCTGGCATGGATACCCAGTCCTGAGTGAAAAAGACACCGCGAGCACGATCTTTTTCAATAAAATCATCGCGCAATAAATCAACAAAACCTAAAGTCATTTCGCGTTCCCCTTCTAACTTACCTACTACTGTACCGGCGTGGACATGATCCCCCCCAGACATACGCAATGCTTTAGCTAATACACGAAAATGCATACCATGATTTTTCTGTCTATCAATAACTGCATGCATTGCTCGATGAATGTGAAGAAGTAGGCCATTGTCGCGGCAATAATGAGCCAAACTAGTATTTGCGGTGAATCCCCCAGTTAAGTAGTCATGCATTACAATAGGAACCCCTAATTCCCTCGCAAATACAGCTCTCTTCATCATATCTTCGACTGTACCCGCAGTCGCATTCAAGTAATGCCCCTTGATTTCACCGGTTTCGGCCTGTGCTTTATAAATTGCTTCGGCACAAAAGACAAAACGGTCTCTCCAGCGCATAAATGGTTGTGAGTTTACATTTTCATCATCTTTGGTAAAATCAAGTCCACCGCGTAGACACTCATAACACGCTCTACCATAATTTTTTGCAGATAATCCCAATTTTGGTTTAATAGTACATCCCAAAAAAGGACGGCCATACTTGTTCAACTTATCCCTTTCAACTTGGATACCATGAGGCGGACCTTGGAAAGTTTTTGAATAAGTAGTGGGAATTCGCAGATCCTCCAGACGTAGAGCGCGTAGAGCTTTGAAACCAAATACGTTACCCACAATGGAAGTAAACATGTTAGTAACAGAACCCTCTTCAAATAGGTCTAATGGATAAGCTACATAAGCGATATATTGATTTTCTTCCCCAACAACGGGCTCAATGTGATAGCATCGTCCTTTGTAACGATCAAGACTGGTAAGTCCATCAGTCCAAACAGTTGTCCATGTACCAGTAGAAGATTCGGCAGCTACTGCAGCCCCTGCTTCTTCGGGCGGAACCCCCGGCTGAGGAGTTACTCGAAATGCTGCCAAGATATCAGTATCCTTGGTTTCATACTCCGGGGTGTAGTAAGTCAATTTATAATCCTTAACACCAGCTTTAAATCCAACACTTGCTTTAGTTTCTGTTTGTGGCGACATAAGTCCCTCCCTACAACTCATGAATTAAGAATTCTCACAACGACAGGGTCTACTCGATATGGATTAGGCGTAAATGAAACCTTTGCAAAAATCTTTTAAAACAAAAAAAGGATATTCAATTAATATCAACTCATTAAAGAAAATGGAAGGTATGCTTAAGTTAATGAATATGTTTCATTCATATATAATGCATACACCCTGTGTATGTGCTATCCTATAGAAATTCTACTATAGGAATTCGATAGGAATTGAGTGGTTGCTATGATAAGTTAACATGGTTCATTATTAAACCATGGATTTGATTCACCAAATCCATCATTATTGTATACTCTTTGATAGATATAGCGCAACCCAAATCAATCCCTAATCCTTATCTTACAAGTTCTTAATAGGCCTCTTTCTTATTTTGAATGTAAATACCTAAATACTAAGAAAATTTTCCGTTGACAGCAATCTATGCTTCACGGTAGTATATATTTTGTATATCGAAGTCCTAGATAGGAAAGTAGAGTAGGGACAGATCCTCCACAAAAGGCGAAATGTATATGAAAAAAAGATTGATTGAACTTTCCAACGAACCCATTTCATGAGTAAACGATTGAATGGGATTCGCTTGGGCAACGAAATCAAGTCCTGGTCACCTTTTCTCCCTTATTGAATTAACTAATTCATTTCCTTTTGACTTTTGTATTTTTGGCTATTTTTTTGGATTTGATTTGGCATTATTCAACAAGAAAAAAAGAAAAATTTCGACAAATTCCTTTTTTTTTGAAAATTATGTGATAATTATGAGAACCAATCCTACTACTTCTCGTCCCGGGGTTTCCACAATTGAAGAAAAAAGTACAGGGCGTATCGATCAAATTATTGGACCCGTGCTGGATATCACTTTTCCCCCGGGCAAGTTACCTTATATTTATAACGCTTTGGTAGTCAAGAGTAGAGACACTGCCGGTAAGCAAATTAATGTGACTTGTGAGGTACAACAATTATTAGGAAATAATCGAGTTAGAGCTGTAGCTATGAGTGCTACAGACGGGTTGATGAGAGGAATGGAAGTGATTGACACGGGGGCTCCTCTCAGTGTTCCAGTCGGTGGAGCTACTCTCGGACGAATTTTCAATGTTCTTGGGGAACCTATTGACAATTTGGGTCCTGTAGATACTAGTGCAACATTCCCTATTCATAGATCTGCACCTGCCTTTATCGAGTTAGATACGAAATTATCCATCTTTGAAACAGGTATTAAGGTGGTCGATCTTTTAGCTCCTTATCGACGTGGAGGAAAAATTGGACTATTTGGGGGAGCCGGAGTAGGTAAAACAGTACTCATCATGGAATTAATCAACAACATTGCTAAAGCTCATGGAGGCGTATCCGTATTTGGCGGAGTAGGGGAAAGGACTCGTGAAGGAAATGATCTTTATATGGAAATGAAGGAATCTGGAGTAATTAATGAAAAAAATATTGAGGAATCAAAGGTAGCTCTAGTCTATGGCCAAATGAATGAACCGCCAGGAGCTCGTATGAGAGTTGGTTTAACTGCCCTAACTATGGCGGAATATTTCCGAGATGTTAATAAGCAAGACGTGCTTCTATTCATCGATAATATCTTTCGTTTTGTTCAAGCAGGATCGGAGGTATCCGCTTTATTAGGGAGAATGCCCTCCGCAGTGGGTTATCAACCTACTCTTAGTACAGAAATGGGTTCTTTGCAAGAAAGAATTACTTCTACCAAAAAGGGATCTATAACTTCGATCCAAGCAGTTTATGTACCTGCGGACGATTTGACCGACCCTGCTCCTGCCACAACATTTGCACATTTGGATGCTACTACCGTACTTTCCAGAGGATTAGCTTCCAAGGGTATTTATCCAGCAGTAGATCCTTTAGATTCAACCTCAACTATGTTACAGCCTCGGATCGTTGGCAACGAGCATTATGAAACTGCGCAAAGAGTTAAGCAAACTTTACAACGTTACAAAGAACTTCAGGACATTATCGCAATTCTTGGATTGGATGAATTATCGGAGGAGGATCGTTTAACTGTAGCAAGAGCACGAAAAATTGAACGTTTCTTATCACAACCGTTCTTTGTGGCAGAAGTTTTTACGGGTTCTCCAGGAAAGTATGTTGGTCTTGCAGAAACAATTAGGGGATTTCAACTAATCCTTTCCGGAGAATTAGATGGCCTACCCGAACAGGCTTTTTATTTGGTGGGTAATATCGATGAAGCTAGCACGAAAGCTATAAACTTAGAAGAGGAGAACAAATTGAAGAAATGAAATTAAATCTTTATGTACTAACTCCTAAGCGAATTATTTGGGATTGTGAAGTGAAAGAAATCATTTTATCTACTAATAGTGGCCAAATTGGTGTATTACCAAACCACGCCCCCATTAACACAGCTGTAGATATGGGTCCTTTGAGAATACGCCTCCTTAACGACCAATGGTTAACGGCGGTTCTGTGGAGCGGTTTTGCAAGAATAGTTAATAATGAGATCATCATTTTAGGAAATGATGCGGAACTGGGTAGTGACATTGATCCGGAAGAAGCTCAACAGGCACTTGAAATAGCCGAAGCTAACTTGAGTAGAGCTGAGGGTACGAAAGAATTGGTTGAAGCGAAGCTAGCTCTCAGACGGGCTAGGATACGAGTCGAGGCTATCAATTGGATTCCCCCATCCAATTGAAGACAATCCAAAGGTTTAGTTGATACAAAG